TCATATCATATATATTGAAGTATAGTGGTGAAGTATTGCCATCAATTTATACAAAACAATAAAGACTTTTTTCAATAGGCAAACTCCTTGCTAATTTTATTAGTTACTAATGAATTCTAGTGATTGAGTTTCTCTTTTTATTCTGGTAGGAAATCAAATATTCAACTAAAGAATTTTGGCTCGAATGACTATTCATCTATTGTATTTTCATACAAATAGGAGGCAAGAAAACGCTATGGAAAAATGGTGGTTTAATTCGATGTTGGTTAAGAAGGAGTTTGAATGCCAGTGTGGGCTAGATAAACCAATGGACAGTCTTAGTCCTATTGAAAATACCAGCGAAAATCATGATACGGCTACGAGTAAAAGGATTCAAGACTGGGAAGGTCGTCGCGATTCTAGTTACAGTAAGGTTGATCCTTTATTCGTTGTCAAAGACATTGGGAATTTTATCCCTGATGACACCCTTTTCGTTAAGGATAGTAATGGAGATAGTTATTCCATATATTTTGATATTGAAAATCAAATTTTTGAGATTGACAACAATAATTCTTTTTGGGGTGAACTAGAAAGTTATTTTTCTAGTTATCAGAATTCTAATTATCTCAGTGCTGCATCTATGGTTGAAGATCCCTACTCTAATCGTTACTTGTATGATACTCATATTAATAGTTGCATTGACAGTTATCTTCAATCTCAAATCTGGATTGATACGTCCACTGTAAGTAATAATGATAATTACAGTGATAACTACATTTATAGTTCCATTTATGGTGAAATTCAAAAAAATAGTGAAAGGGAGGGTTCGGGTATACTAACCGACGCGAAAGTTAGTGACTTTACTTTAAGAGAAAGTTCTAATGATACCGATGTAAGTGAAAAATATAGGGATTTGTGGGTTCAATGCGAAAATTGTTATGGATTAAATTATAAGAAATTTTTGAAATCAAAAATGAATATTTGTGAACAATGTGGATATCATTTGAAAATCTGTAGTTCAGATAGAATCGAACTTTCGATCGATCCCGGTACTTGGGATCCTATGGATGAAGACATGGTTTCTCTGGATCCTATTGAATTTCATTCCGAAGAAGAACCTTATAAAGATCGCATTGATTCTTATCAAAGGAAGACAGGATTACCTGAGGCTGTCCAAACCGGCATCGGCCAACTAAACGGCATTCCCATAGCAGTTGGGATTATGGATTTTCAATTTATGGGGGGTAGTATGGGATCCGTAGTCGGAGAAAAAATTACTCGTTTGATTGAGTATGCTACCAATAAGTTTCTACCTCTTATTATAGTATGCGCTTCCGGAGGGGCGCGCATGCAAGAAGGAAGTTTGAGCTTAATGCAAATGGCTAAAATTTCGTCTGCTTTATATGATTATCAGTCAAATAAAAAGTTATTTTATGTATCAATCCTTACATCTCCTACTACTGGTGGCGTGACGGCGAGTTTTGGTATGTTGGGTGATATCATTATTGCCGAACCCAACGCCTACATTGCATTTGCGGGCAAACGAGTAATTGAACAAACATTGAATCAAACAGTCCCCGAAGGTTCGCAAACAGCTGAATACCTATTCGAGAAGGGTTTATTCGACCTAATTGTCCCACGTAATATTTTAAAAAGTGTTCTCAGTGAGTTACTTGAGTTTCATGCTTTCCTTCCTTTGAATCAAAATTCAATAGAGAATTGAGTCAAATTATTTGTTATTTATTTTTTTAGCAAATGAGTAGTTAGTTTATCGGAATAAAAGTAACTAAAAATGGAATTTTTGTTGTTTTCATACAATCTAACTGTAGAGAGAATCAGAAGGTTCGTAAAATTCTTTTTAAACATTAAAAAAGGGTGAATTCTTCAAATTAGGAAAACAAAACAAATTTCTTCTTGTCGTACGGATAGAATGAAAAAAAAAAATCTCTATATATCTTTTTTTTCTCTATTTCCATTTACCGAAAATCCTGTTTTAGTTAACAACCCCTAGTGGTTCGGATTCTAATCAATCTTTCAATAATGTTTAAGAAAATCTTTCTTTATTAATTATTAATATTAAATTCAAAGACACGAAGAAGAATAAAAGACAAAATCATTAAGAACAAAGGGAGATTTTCCTGCATATCTTTCGTGTAGAAAGATTCGAAAGATGAATAAGTTCATTTAGTTAGTTCTCGATTTCTTGCGTTTATCCTCTATTTCTATATATTAACTTAACTTTAGATATTTAACTATATTTATTTATCTATTATACATAATTCATAATTAGCAGTTGGCTCTATACTAAGAATTTCAAATTGAATTCAAATTCACAAATTCTGAATTATAATAATATAAAATATTTTATTTATAAATAAACAATAACAGGTACAAATAATAAATTGAGGCACCCATTTTATGACAACTTTCAGCTTTCCTTCTATTTTTGTGCCTTTAGTAGGCCTAGTATTTCCGGCAATTGCAATGGCTTCTTTATCTCTTCATGTTCAAAAAAATAAGATTCTTTAGATCCGGTGGGCCTAAGTTCTTCCATTTTTTTTTCAAGACTTCAAAACTAGGATTTGTATCATAACACAGATATCTATTTAATTGAATTTAGTATACCATATAATTTTTGGCACATATAAAGATAAAGGAAAGAATTCTAACGCCTGCATGATATATGAGTCTGAGTAAATGAATTCTAGCTGTTTTCAAATCGACCAGGACGCCGAATGGCTGAAAGAGAAAGCCCATGGATCTTTATCTATATCGGGATAATATATCTATAGATTATATCATATTCCCATGGATCTTTATCTATATCGGGATAATATATCTATGGATCATATCATATTAAGGGGTATCTTATTATTTTAGCTCTAACCAATTTCAATTTGATGACTTACTCCACTTACTCGTAAAGGGTCTAGTGCTAGTTGATGACAGTTATTTGGGAAACAAAAAAAGTAAAGTCAAATTAATTTGAGGTATGCTCTAAATTACAATAAAATTTAATCGGATCAAGTATGAGTTGGCAATCAGAACATATATGGATAGAACTTATAACGGGGTCTCGCAAAATAAGTAATTTCTGCTGGGCCTTTATCCTTTTTTTAAGTTCATTAGGATTCCTATTCGTTGGAACTTCGAGTTATCTTGGTAGCAATTGGATATCTTTTTTTCCGCAAGGGATCGTAATGTCTTTCTACGGAATCTCGGGTCTCTTTATTAGTTCCTATTTGTGGTGCACAATTTCCTGGAATGTAGGCAGTGGTTATGATCGATTCGATAGAAGGGAAGGCATAGTGTGTATTTTTCGTTGGGGATTCCCTGGCAAAAATCGTCGCATATTCCTCCGATTCCTTCTAAAAGATATTCAGTCGATTCGAATAGAAGTTAAAGAGGGTATTTATGCTCGTCGTGTTCTTTATATGGACATCCGCGGACAGGGGTCCATTCCTTTAACTCTTACTGATGATAATTTGATTCCACGAGAAATTGAGCAAAAGGCTGCTGAATTGGCCTATTTCTTGCGTGTACCGCTTGAAGTATTTTGATAAATCCGTGGAAAAGAGAGGCCTTTACTCAACAGGAGATAAAAATGAAATGAAAAGAATCTTCCTTTTTCGATAACATAACAAAATTTAGGTGTGAAGTCTCATTCGAGCCAAAGCATACGGAACAACCATAAAATGAAACTTTTTTTGTGGTTTTTTATACGTATGCAAATCCACACGAAATTTAATTTAAACACGTAAGAAATCGAAAAGATTCATATATCAAACCATTTCCGTATAAAGAAATTTATTCTTTTTTGTTAAGTTTAATAATTGTTGAAATTACTCCTTTAAATCCAGATAAATCCTATCTTGTAATTTTGTTTTCAATCGATGTTTCTTTTTATCCTTTATTTTGTGTTCCTTAATAAACAATCCAAAAAGAACAATCCAATCTCATCACTAGACAATTTTGGTTCTCTTTTGTCGTAATCTCTTTTCGTCAATTATTCTATTCCTGACTGTGAGTAATCCGTGAATTTTGTTTTTTTTTGTATATTGGCTATTTTGATACAACGGGAGTTCTTTTGTCTCACAATTTAACTAATATTCATTAGTTATAAGGGGTGGGTTCTTTCCATCCTTCATCCAAAGGAGACAATTGGTGACCAATTGAGATCTCGCGAAACAATATTTGGTTAGTATTTCTTCATTCGAAGTGGTTTCTTAGTTGATTTCTCTATTCTTTCTAGATTCAATAACAACAAAGAAAATCAATTGAATTTATAGGTTTCATATCTTGTATATAACTCATGCGTGAAAGAAATATTTGATTGCATAGAGTCAACAAATGAGGTGGGTTGATTAACAATTCACCGATCAAAAAATGACAAAAAAGAAAGCATTTCCTCCCTCGTTAAAGCTTCTATTTCTAGTATTTTTACCCTGGTACCTTTCTCTCTCATTTAATAAAAGCCTGGAATCTTGGGTCACTAAGTGGTGGAATGCTGGGGAATCCGAAATCTTTTTGAATGATATTCAAGAAAGGGGAATTCTAGAAAAATTCATAAAATTAGAGGAACTCCTCGTATTGGAGGAAATAATTGAAGAATACTCGGAAACACATCTACAAAAACTGCGTATAGGAATCCAAAAAGAAATGGTTCAATTAATCAAGATACATAATGAAGATGGGATCCATACGATTTTGAACTTATCAACAAATATAATCTGTTTTTTTATTCTAAGCGGTTATTTTGTTTTGGGTAATCAAGAACTTGTTATTCTTAACTCTTCGGCCCAGAAATTCCTATATAACTTAAGCGACACAGTCAAAGCTTTTTCTATTCTTTTATTAATGGATTTATGTATCGGATTCCACTCACCCCACGGTTGGGAACTAATGGTTGGCTCTGTCTACAAACATTTTGGATTTGTTCATAATGATGAAATTGTATCTGGTCTGGTTTCTACTTTTCCAGTCATTCTGGATACCATTTTTAAATATTGGATTTTTCGTTA